TTCATAAGAATGAATACTATGATTCGCATTTCGAACAGGCATGAATACAGGATCTATAGGATAACTTCCATCTTGAAAGGTATTTGGCGCTTTTATAAGATATCCGCGATTCTTCTCTATTTGTAATCCAATAACCAACTCAATGGGTTCTGTCAAGCTAGCTATATGCTGTGTATTATCGACGATTTCTACATAAGGCGGTAAGATGATATCTTGAGCAGTTACATATCCAGGGCCTCTGACACAAATAGACGCCTCACAAGTTCCATAGAGATTACTTCTCAATACGATTTCTTTCAAATTCATTAAAATTTCATGTACTGATTCTTGAATACCCGTTATCGTAGAATATTCGTGTGATATTTTCTCAGATTTTGCGCGTGTGATACATGTTCCTTCGATTTCTCCAAGCAAAGCCCTTCGCATCGCAATGCCTATTGTGTCTGCTTGACCTTTCATAAGCGGAGACAGAATAAAGCGCCCATAAAAAAGACGCTTACTGTCTGCTGCTGATTCAACACACTTCCACTGTAGTGTCCGAGTAGATACTGTTATTTTCTCTCGAACCATAATAATATTATTTGATCAGATCATTGAATCATTTATTTCTCTTGTTTCTCTTACTATTCAAATATCTTCCTTTTTTATTTCTACACACGTCTTTTTTTCGGGGGTCTACAGCCATTATGTGGCATAGGGGTTACATCCCGTACGAAAGTTAATAGTATACCACTTCTGCGAATAGCTCGTAATGCTGCGTCTCTTCCGAGACCTGGACCTTTAATCATGACTTCTGCTCGTTGCATACCTTGATCTACTACTGCACGAATAGCATTTGCCGCTGCGGTTTGAGCAGCAAACGGTGTCCCTCTTCTTGTACCTCCGAAGCCACAAGTACCGGCAGAGGACCAAGAAACCACCCGCCCGCGTACATCTGTAACAGTCACAATGGTATTATTGAAACTTGCTTGAATATGAATAACCCCCTTTGGTATTTTACGTGTACTCTTACGTGAACCAATACGTCCACGTGAACCCCTTTTCGGTATAGCTTTTGCCATATTTTATGATCTCATAAATTTGAGTCAGAGATATATGGATATATCCATTTCATGTCAAAACAGATTCCCTATTTGTATATCAGGTCTTTAACGAGTTTGATTATCCTTGTCTTTGTTTATGTCTTGGGTTGGAACAAATTACTATAATTCGTCCCCGACGACGGATTAGTCGACATTTTTCACAAATTTTACGAACGGAAGCTCTTATTTTCATATTTGCCACTCCTTACTTTAATTTTGAATCCACTTTTTGGAAGAAAATAAGTTTCTTGAAATTTTCGATTTCGAATCGTATTCCTACGAAAGAAATGGTGAAGTTAAAAAACACCTAATCTTTCGAATCTTTGTTGCGGAGTCGATAAATTATACGACCTCTGGTTGAATCATAACGACTTACTTCAATTTTTACTCTATCTCCTGGCAGTATCCGTATAAAACTACGTCGGATCTTTCCTGAAACATAACCTAGAATCATATCTTCATTATCTAAACGAACCCGGAACATACCGTTGGGAAGCGATTCAGTAATTAAACCTTCATGAATCCATTTTTGTTCTTTCATTCCAGGTAAAACCCCCTTGAAGTATCAACTAGTGGAGGAAGAACCCTATTAGAGAACCCACCCCTTCTCTTTTCTTTTTCACAAAAAAGAAGTTTCATATCGGATATTAGAAAGATTACCATATATAACACAAAATTTCTCCGCCTATTCTTTCTAGTCGAGCCTCTCGGTCTGTCATTATACCTCGAGAAGTAGAAAGAATTACAACCCCCATCCCACCTAAAATTCTAGGAATTCTTTGATAGTTAGAATAGATTCGTAGACCCGGCCGACTTATCCGTTTTAAATTTAAAAGATTTCTATAAGTCCTTTTCCTATTCCTTCTATGTCGTAGGGTTAAAACCAAAAAATATTTGTTGTTCTCTCGATGTTTTCTCACATTTTCGAGAAAACCCTCTCGTAAAAGTATTTTAACAATACTTTGGCTGATATTAGTAGATGCTACTCGAACCACGCTTTTTCTATACATATCGGCATTTCGTATAGAAGTTATTATGTCAGCAATAGTATCACTACTCATGATTAATTAAAATTATTGGTGCCTCCAAATTTCGATATAATCAACATGTTTTTCTTTTTTTTTTTTTTACGTGTTTGTTTATAAATATTAATTTTGAAAGGTATATACGTGAGAGAAAATCTACTAAATGAATCTTAATCTATTTCTTTTAAATACCCTACTATAACCATATCGTGGTCTTATTTTATAATACCTCGGGAGCTAATGAAACTATTTTAGTAAAATTGAACTGTCTCAATTCTCGGGCAATCGCACCAAAAACTCGAGTTCCTTTTGGATTTCCTTCTTGATCAATCACAACTGCAGCATTGTCATCATATCGTATTATCATACCGTTGTCACGTTTAAGTTCTTTACAAGTACGGACAATTACAGCTCTGACCACTTCTGATCTTTCTAGAGGCATGTTTGGAACTGCGTCTTTGATCACAGCAACAATAACGTCACCAATATGAGCATATCGACGATTGCTAGCTCCTATGATTCGAATACACATCAATTCTCGAGCCCCGCTGTTATCTGCTACATTCAAATGGGTTTGAGGTTGAATCATATCATTTTTTTATCTGTTTTTTACAATACAAAGGTCGAAGAAAAAAAGAAATATTATTTGTCCAAAAAAAGAAACCTGCACCCACTATTTTTAAGTTTTTAAGTAAGGCCTATTTCTTTTTTATCCCAAAATGATAAATTGAGCTCGTATAGGCATTTTGGACGCTGCTATTGAAATAGCCCTTCTGGCTATAGTTTCTGTTACTCCACCCATTTCATAAAGGATTCGACCTGGTTTAACAACCGCTACCCAATATTCGGGAGAGCCTTTACCTGAACCCATACGTGTTTCTGCGGGTCTTACTGTAACCGGTTTATCTGGAAATATACGAACCCATATTTTTCCACCGCGACGTGCATTTCGTGTCATTGCTCGTCGACCTGCTTCTATTTGTCTAGATGTGATCCAAGCGGGTTCAAGTGCCTGAAGAGCGTATTTACCAAAACAAATAGTATTACCTCGATAAGATATTCCCTTCATTCTTCCTCTATGTTGTTTACGGAATCTGGTTCTTTTGGGGTTATAGTTGATGGTTTGTTTTGAATTCCATCTCTACTACAGAACCGGACGTGAGAGTTTCTTCTCATCCAGCTCCTCGCGAATAAAATAAATTCAAATTAAAGATTTTGAGTTCAATTTGAATTCTATTCAGATATAATATTATGCATAGATGTATTTATATTTAATTTTAATAACTGAATCATGGATTTCATTTAATCTAGATCAAATCTTATTAATTTGTATATCTTGATTTGTCTATTTTGTTTGTATAGATATATATAATAATGAAATTAAATATATATATTAATAACTATTAATATTAATAACTATAACTAAACTATTTTTTCTTCTATTTATCGATATTAGAATCTTAAAAGGAATCTTTTTTTTGTTTTACTCTTTATCGTATTGGATTGACCCAAATTTAGCAATCCAAGAAAATAAAGTTTTCGCGGGCGAATATTTACTCTTTACATTTCTATTTCAGTTCTATCATTCGTTCATAACTTTTCCGAATAGATGAATTGGTCTCTGGTCGGTTCCGCCATCCCGATCAATGAATCATTCAAATTCATTTTCATAGAATCTTTTGAATTCACAGGTTCCGTCGTTCCCATCGCTTCTTATTTAATGGTTAGGTCTGAATTCTACAATGGAGCTATTAGTTCTTGAGTCAATATTCTTAGTCTTTATTGGCTCGAAGCTCTTTATTTTTTGTTCGATGAGCAGATCCATTTAATGATGAATCCGTATTGATGCTTTATTACACAGATTTTTTATGAGATGACTCATAGACCTTACATATTGGAATTATATATCATCAATATTTTCTTTCTTCCTCTCATCCTTCCATTTATCCATACCCTTTCTTTTTTTTATTATTAACAATTTAGAAGCAGATTTTTTAATAAATGAAAAAAGATTTCAGTTGCTACAACAATATGAACAATATATCATATCTTGACTGGTTCTTTGGATCCAGATAATACGAAGTGATGAGTTGGTTATTACTTCTATAGTTATTTGTTTATACTATGGGGCTGGTTTTTATACTAACCCTCAAAAAACCAACGAGTCACACACTAAGCATAGCAATTTTATCAAAAGATTCATTTAATTTTTATTAAACCCTATAGAATTATAATTTATAATTGTTCATTTTTTTTTATTGAACAGAAAAGAAGAAACGAATTTCTTTTGTTCCATTGCTGGATAGAATAAAAAGGGAAATAAGGTTTATTATTCCCCCTCGATAAATATCCAAATTTTGATGCCTAATACCCCATAGATTGTTCGAACTGTATAGGAACAATAATCAATTTTAGCTCGAATGGTTTGTAATGGAACCCTACCTTCTCTGATCCATTCAACACGTGCAATTTCTTTTCCGTCGATACGTCCTGCAATTTGCACTTGAATTCCTTTTGTATCTGCTTGTTCAGTTAATTCTATAGCCTTTTTCATTGCTTTGCGAAAAGAAACTCTATTTTTTAATTGGCCGGCTATAAATTCTGCAAGAATATTAGGGTTTCCATAAGGCTTTTCAATTCGTGCGATAGCAATGTTAAGTTTTCTATTTACAGAATTAAATTCTTTTTGTAAATTCATCTGTAATTCTTCGATTCCTCGGGGTCGACTTTCAATTAATATTTTTGGAAATCCCATATAGATTATTATTTGGATCAGGTCGATTCTTTTTTGAATCTCTATACGCGCAATTCCCTCGACGCCAGAAGACGTTTTCGTATTTTTTTGTACATAATTCTTGATATAATTTCTTATTTTTTGATCTTCTTGCAGACC